AAAGACTCTTTTGATTTTGATCTAGTTATATATCTAGTTATATAATATATTATAATTATATTGTATATTGACAATTCCAAAAAACTTATCATACTATCAGCATAGTATGCTGATGGTCGGGCGGATCTGCCCCCATCGTCTAGCGGTTCAGGACATCTCTCTTTCAAGGAGGCAGCGGGGATTCGACTTCCCCTGGGGGTAGGGTACTACGAAAGGAAGTTGATCATGGATTATAACTAAACCTAGAATTAATTCTTCCTGGGTCGATGCCCGAGCGGTTAATGGGGGCGGACTGTAAATTCGTTGACAATATGTCTACGCTGGTTCAAATCCAGCTCGGCCCAATAATTCGCCGTTCCATTGAATACGATTTAACCAGTTTAATTTGTCCTCCAGAATATAGAAATGCCCTATCCGTCAAAATTAAAGATCAACCATTTTTTTGATCTATCCATATATATATATTTTTTTTTTTTAATTAGTCATTTTTGACAATAAAAAAAAAAAAAAGAACCACCGGTTACTAGTAATTATTGCTATAGTTCATATCCATGTGGATATGATATCAGTATATCATTTTTGTTTCTGTTACAACACGACGAGACGAATAGAATGTTCTTATGAAACCATAAGAATATATATGCCATATGAAACCATAAGAATATGTATGCCATACACCTCGCTGGGATTGTAGTTCAATCGGTCAGAGCACCGCCCTGTCAAGGCGGAAGCTGCGGGTTCGAGCCCCGTCAGTCCCGAACTAGGATCCGATGAATTTATCAATTCATCTCCCACTTTTTACAGAAAAGTGGGACAGGGAGCAAGATCTAAGAATCCTTATTTTTTTTTTTTTTTCGTTTCACATTGATATTTTTATATTTATCATCAGACAAAAGAAATGCGGGAATTTTCATTTCTTTCACTACGGAATAGTACCGATTGATAAGGAAGAGACATATCTAGATTGATTGGTACGATCGGTTATATTACTCTATGTCAGTATTTTAAGAGATACCATATTCGTTATTCATTTGACTTTATTTTTTGATTGTTCTTGCATAATGAAATGGAGTAGAGTGCCCATATTTTTACCAGGAGTACATACACAAATTGTATTCCTTTGTTGTACAATATACAATGAACTTAACATAATTACCTCCGCGGAACAGAGCGCCTTTTTTATTTTTAACTGCGCCCTTTTCCAACTCCGATTTGTGTATCCTCTATTTTTAATTAAAAAAATCTATCTCATTCAAATTGCATGCTAATTTTTTTATGTATGTGTTCTCCCCCAATCCAAGAAAGAGAAGAGGATATTATATTAATAATTAATATTAATTAAATCTATTAATTTATAATTTAAAATCATAAATTATATATAATAATTATAATATATAATAATCTTAATTAAAATTATTTAAAATTTTTTTTTCATAAATAATAAATAAAAGACCAAGCAAGGTACCCCTTTTTAGTAAATCTGTTGGAATATTAGATCTTTTAATCCGTCCTTTTTACATCTCACTTATATTGTTTGGGTCTTAGGTGTGACCTGACCCATTGAATACCGGTCATCTGATACTTCGTCGGATACTTAAATTAATTGTCTGTATTAACTAAGTAGAACGAAGAAGGTAGGTTATAGAAAAGAAAGAATGGAAAAGGACGAAAAATTCAATAGCATTCTATATTGGAATTGGATTAGAAATTTAATTTTTGATTTAGTATGGATAAAAAGTCTTCCTATGTTATACTATTAAATTCTCGACAATTAATTAGATTAGATCTATTGTTATTCATAATATTTTGATCCATTTGGCATCATCAGGATACAATTAACTTATTGAATTTACAGGAATCAAATTTTTCATCTCTATGGGATTAGATCCCGAGTTATTACGAAACAAAAAAAATGAGATTATGGAAGTTAATATTCTCGCATTTATTGCTACTACACTGTTCATTCTAGTTCCTACCGCTTTTTTACTTATCATTTACGTAAAAACAGCCAGTCAAAATAATTAATTTTAATGAAACTAGAATTATTAGTTCTTGTCAATAATTGAAGAAATGATGAGATAGTGTGTAGAAATATAAATATAATATCTATAGTTTTTTCTACACACTATCCAATATTGTATACAGATATAATATAGGTTTATATAATATAAATCAATTTACAATTATGGTAGTGTCTCTAGAGTCCACTCCTCCCCCATACTACGAGCGAAAGGGAAAATGTAAAGACTACCATTAAAGCAGCCCAAGCGAGACTTACTATATCCATGTAAATTATGTCTCCTATCTCTATTAAGGAATGATTCCACTATGATTATTGATCAATAATCATAGTGGAATTAACGGCACAGAGTCAAAATGGGATTCTGATTTAAAACGATTGATGCTTCAAATCCAATGAAGCTAATCGTAACAAATTATCTATTATTGTATTGGATTTTCGGTAGAAGCGAGCCGTAAGTACAAATACGATACATATACC